CCTTATGTAAAAAGGGAATAAATAAATCAATCAAATTCCGGCAGGCTTCATGAAGTGCTTCTTTCGGAGTTAAACTCCCATTTGTCCATATTTCGAGAAAGAGTATCTCTTGTTTTTCATTCCCATTCCCATAAGAATGAATACTATGATTCGCATTTCGAACAGGCATGAATACAGCATCTATAGGATAACTTCCATCTTGAAAGTTATGTGGCATTTTGATAAGATATCCGCGATTTCTCTTGATTTGTAATCCAATACACAAATCAATTGGTTCTGTCAAGCTAGCTATATGTTGTGTATTATCAACGATTTCTATATAAGGTGGTAAGATGATATCTTGAGCAGTTACATATCCTGGACCTCTGACACAAATAGACGCGTCACAAGTTCCATATAGATTACTTCTCAATACAATTTCTTTTAAATTCATTAAAATTTCATGGACCGATTCTTGAATACCCGCTATGGTAGAATATTCATGTGGGACGTTCTCAGATTTTACACGTGTGATACATGTTCCTTCTATTTCTCCAAGTAAAGCTCTTCGCATCGCAATGCCTATTGTGTCGGCTTGACCTTTCATAAGTGGAGACAGAATAAAGCGTCCATAATAAAGACGTTTACTGTCTTCTCTTGATTCAACACACTTCCACTGCAGTGTCCGAGTAGATACTGTTACTTTCTCTCGAACCATAGTAATATTATTTGATTTGATTGAATCATTTATTTCTCTTGTTTCTCTTGAAATTTCTTCAATGTTCATTTCTACACACGTCTTTTTTTCGGGGGTCTGCAACCATTATGTGGCATAGGGGTTACATCCCGTACGAAAGTTAATAGTATACCACTTCTACGAATAGCTCGTAATGCTGCGTCTCTTCCGAGACCGGGACCTTTTATCATGACTTCTGCTCGTTGCATACCTTGATCTACTACTGTACGAATAGCATTTGCTGCCGCAGTTTGAGCGGCAAAGGGTGTCCCTCTTCTCGTACCCTTGAATCCACAAGTACCCGCTGAGGACCAAGAAACCACTCGACCCCGTACATCTGTAACCGTGACAATGGTATTATTGAAACTTGCTTGAACATGAATAACCCCCTTTGGTATTCTACGTGCACTCTTACGTGAACCAATACGTCCATTTCTACGTGAACCAATTCTCGGTATAGTTTTTGCCATATTTTAGCATCTCATAAATATGAGTCAGAGATATATGGATATATCCATTTCATGTCAAAACAGATTCCTTATTTGTACATCGAGTCCTTTAGTGAGTCTGATTATCCTTGTCTTTGTTTATGTCTCGGGTTGGAACAAATTACTATAATGCGCCCCCGCCTACGGATTAGGCGACATTTTTCACAAATTTTACGAACAGAAGCTCTTATTTTCATATTTGTCATTCCTTATCTTAATTCTGAATCTACTTCTTGGAAGAAAATAAGTTTCTTGAAATTTTGCATCTCGAATCAGATTGAATAAAAACCACCTAATCCTTCCAATCCTTGTTGCGGAGTCGATAAATTATACGTCCTCTGGTTGAATCATAACGACTTACTTCAATTTTGACTCTATCTCCTGGCAGTATCCGTATAAAACTACGCCGGATCTTTCCTGAAACATAACCCAGGATCAGATCTTCATTATCTAACCGAACCCGGAACATACCATTGGGAAGCGATTCAGTAATTAAACCTTCATGAATCCATTTTTGTTCTTTCATTCCAGGTAAAGCCTCCTTGAAGTATCAACTAATGGAGGAGGAACGATATTAGACAACTCGTCCCTTTTCTTTTTTTTAGAAATAGGAAGAAGTTTCGGATCCAATTTGGATATTAAAAGGATTACCATATATAACACAAAATTTCTCCGCCGATTCCTTCGAGTCGAGCCTCTCGGTCTGTCATTATACCTCGAGAAGTAGAAAGAATTACAATTCCCATCCCACCTAAAATTCTAGGAATTCGTTGAGAGTTAGAATAGATTCGTAGACCGGGTCGACTGATCCGTTTTAAATTTAAAAAATTTCTATAGAGTCTTTTCCTATTCCTTCTATGCCGCAGGTTTAAAACCAAAAAAGATTTGTTTTTTTCTCGATGTTTTCTAACGTTTTCAATGAAACCTTCTCGGAAAAGTATTTTAACAATATTTTCGGTAATATTAGTAGATGCGATGCGAACCACTCTTTTTCTATCCATATCAGCATTTCGTATAGAGGTTATTATCTCAGCAATAGTGTCCCTACCCATGGTGAACTAAAATTATGGGTGCCCCAAAATTGGATATAATCAACATGTTTTTCTTTTTTTTTTTACTTAATTTGTTTTATGAATATGAATTATTAAAGGTATATGCGTGAGACACAATCTACTAATTAATCTAGTTCTTAATCTATTTCTTTCAAATACCCACTATAAACATATAAGTGATCTCGTTTTATAATACCTCGGGAGCTAATGAAACTATTTTAGTAAAATTTAATTGTCTCAATTCC